TCTTTTTTTTTTTTTATGATATTTTCAACCTTAGAGCACATATTAACTCATATTTCTTTGTCGATCGTTTCAATTATAATTACAATTCATTTGATAACCTTTTTAGTCGATGAAATGGTACTAAAACTATATGATTCGTCCGAAACGGGCATAATAATGACTTTTTTATGTATAACAGGATTATTAATTTCGCGTTGGATTTCTTCGGGACATTTTCCACTAAGTGATTTATATGAATCGTTAATCCTTCTTTCATGGAGTTTTTCCTTTATTTATATAGTTCCATATTTCAAAAAAAATCAAAATCTTCTAAGCACAATAATTGGGCCAAGTGCTATTTTTTCCCAGGGCTTTGCTACTTCAGGTCTTTTAACTCAAATACACGAATCCAAAATATTAGTACCTGCTCTTCAATCCGAGTGGCTAATAATGCACGTTAGTATGATGATATTCGGCTATGCGGCCCTTTTATGTGGATCATTATTATCAGTATCACTTCTAGTCATTACAGTTAGAAAACAGAGAAAGTTTTTTTCTACGAGTAATCATTTATTAAATTTAAATGAGACATTTTTGCTTGGTGAAATCGAATACATGAATGAACAAAGAAATGTTTTAGAAAAAACTTCTTTTTTTTCTCCAAGGAATTATTACAGGTCACAATTGATTCAACAATTCGATTATTGGAGTTATCGAGTTATTAGTCTAGGATTTATCTTTTTAACCATAGGAATTCTTTCTGGAGCAGTGTGGGCTAACGAAGCATGGGGGTGCTATTGGAATTGGGACCCAAAAGAAACTTGGGCTTTTATTACTTGGATCGTATTTGCAATTTATTTACATACTCGAACAAATAGAAAACGAAAGGGTACAAATTCAGCAATTGTGGCGTCTATTGGATTTCTTATTATTTGGATATGCTATTTTGGAGTCAATCTATTAGGAATAGGACTACATAGTTATGGTTCATTTACATTACCATTTAATTGAATTGAAAGGGAGGTTCTTACGAATAGAAAAGTGCCCAGCGCATATCAGATAAAAAACTTTGTGTGAATTGGCGAGAGCGCGGCGAATCATATTCAAATAGGGTAGTGATTCACCTGGCTCTCGCCAATTTTCACAAAGTTTTTTTTACTTAACGCAAAAGAAGAAGAAAAAGCGTTCTTTTTGTTATTGTACAACGAACATTTTTGTAAATGATAATAATTTTCTTTTATAAACTATCTATAAAAATAATTAGATAGAATAACTCCAACCTTTTCAACTGATAATGAAAGAACGAAATCAGGGTACATACCAATACCCAGTACGGGTAAAAAAATAGAAATCGAAAGAAATAACTCTCGCGGACCAGAATCAAAAAAAGAAGAGTTCAGACCATTAAATATCTTGTATCCATAGAACATCTGACGTAACATAGATAATAAATAAATAGGAGTTAATATCATTCCAATTGCCATTACAAAAATAATTAGGAGTTTTGTCATTAAAAGATATTTTGGACTAGTAATTAGTCCAAAAAATACTATTAATTCGGCAACAAAACCACTCATACCTGGTAATGCAAAGGAGGCCATCGAAAAGCTACTGAACATCGTGAATATTTTTGGCATTGGAATAGCTATTCCACCCATTTCGTCAAGATAAACAAGACGTATTCTATCATAAGTTGTTCCGGCCAAGAAAAAAAGTGCAGCACCAATAAATCCATGAGAGATTATTTGTAAAAGGGCTCCGTTGAGCCCCATATCCGTGATAGAACTAATTCCTATAATTATGAAACCCATATGAGATACAGAGGAATAGGCTATTCTTTTTTTTAAATTCCGTTGACCAAGAGATGTTGAAGCTGCATAGATTATTTGCATTGCGCCTACTATCATTAACCAAGGAGAAAATATAGAATGAGCATGAGGAAATAATTCCATATTGATTCGAACTAATCCATATGCTCCCATTTTTAATAAGATTCCGGCTAGAAGCATACAAGTACTATAATGCGCTTCTCCATGGGTATCTGGTAACCATGTATGTAGGGGTATGATTGGCAATTTAACAGCAAAAGCAAGAAAAAATCCAATATAAAATATTATTTCGAAGTTCACAGGATAGGACCGGTTGGCTAATATTTCAAAATTTAATGTTGCTTCAGTAGAACCATATAAACCGAGACCCAGAACCCCCATTAAAAGAAAAACAGAACCCCCCGCCGTGTACAAAATAAATTTTGTAGCTGAGTACAAACGTTTTTTTCCTCCCCACATGGATACAAGTAGATAAACGGGAATTAATTCTAACTCCCACATGAGAAAAAAAAGTAAAAGATCTCGAGAAGAAAATAATCCTATTTGCCCGCTGTACATTGCTAACATCAGGAAATAAAATAATCGAGAATCTCGAGTAACCGGCCAAGCCGCTAAAGTAGCTAAAGTGGTGATGAATCCCGTCAGTAAAATTGGTCCTATAGAGAGTCCATCTATTCCTAATCTCCAATGGA